ATCTATTTTTTTTTCATAAAAATAGGGGGCAAGAAAGCTCTATGGAAAAATGGTGGGTTAATTCGATGTTGTCTAAGGAGGAGTTCGAACATAGGTGTGGGCTAAGTAAATCGATGGGCAGTCTTGATCCTATTGACAATACCAGTAGCAGTGAAAATACGAGTCTAAATTATACAGAAAAAAACATTCATAGTTGGAGTAAAGGTTCTAGTTACAAGAATTTTGATCTTTTATTCGGTATCGGGGACATTCGGAATTTCATCTCTGATGATACTTTTTTAGTTAGGGATAGTAAGGGGGAAACTTATTCCATTTATTTTGATATTGAAAATCAGATTGTTGAGATTGAAAATGATCATTCTTTTTGGAGTTCACTCCAAAAAAATGTTTCTAATTATTGGAATTCTAGTTATGGGAATGGATCGAAAAGTAACGATACCCATTATGATCTTTACATGTACGATACTCAATCTAGTTTGAATAATCACATTAATAGTTGTATTGACAGTTATCTTCATTCTCAAATGCGTATTGATAATTCTGTTTTAAGTGATAGTGACAATTACAGCGATAATTACATTTTTGATGAAAGTCAGACTCCCACTAAGACAAATGGTAGGGATAAGAATCTTGAGTTCACTAAAAAATACAGGAATTTATGGATTCAATGTGAAAATTGTTATGAATTAAATTATAAGAAATTGTTGAAGTCAAAAATGAACATTTGTGATGAATGCGGATATCATTTGAAAATGAGTAGTTCAGAGAGAATCGAACTATCGATTGATCCAGGTACTTGGGATCCTATGGATGAAGACATGGTCTCAACGGATCCCATTGAATTTCATTCGGAGGAGGAACCCTATAAAGATCGTATTAATTCTTATCAAAAAGAGACAGGGTTAACCGAAGCCATTCAAACAGGTATAGGTCAACTAAATGGCATTCCTGTAGCAATAGGGGTTATGGATTTTCAGTTTATGGGAGGTAGTATGGGGTCCGTAGTAGGAGAGAAAATCACTCGTTTGATTGAGTATGCTACTAATAAAAATCTACCCCTTATTATAGTGTGTGCTTCCGGCGGGGCACGCATGCAAGAAGGAAGTTTGAGCTTGATGCAAATGGCTAAAATTTCGTCGGTTTTATTTGATTATCAATCAAATAAAAGGCTATTCTATGTATCAATTCTTACATCCCCTACTACTGGGGGGGTGACAGCTAGTTTTGGTATGTTGGGAGATATCATTATTTCCGAACCCAATGCCTACATTGCATTTGCGGGTAAAAGAGTAATTGAAGAAACATTGAATACGACAGTACCTGAAGGTTCACAAGAAGCTGAATATTTATTCGATAAGGGTTTATTTGATCCAATTGTACCACGTAATCCTTTAAAAGGCGTTCTAAGTGAGTTATTTCAGTTGCACGCTTTCTTGCCTTTAAATCAAAATTCGATTGAGCAGTAAGGTCAATTATTTATTTGTGGCAAAAAAAGTAGTTAGTTATCGTAATCAATCAAAGTCCAAATGATAAAGAATCAATCATAATAGAATAATGGGGATGGGGTTTTCGCGGTTGCCATACTAATTCTATAACTATATAGAATATAAAGAATCAAAAGTTGCAGATAAATTTTTTTATTTGATTTCATATCCTGATTACTAATCAGAGAACCTATATTCTATCAACATTCTTACTTCTGTAAATTGAAAATATGGCAAAGAAAACGAATTTTATCTTCCTTTCTTACATCTGGAAAATTCGAAAAAAATAGCCTTTTGCATCTTAATATATTTCTTGTCGAAGACTTTCCATTTTGACTAACAAGAGAATATCTCTTGAATCAAATTATAACGAATCTTTCGGGACTTTGTAAGCAACTCTTTCTTTATTGATATTGAATTAAAAGACAAGAGCAAAAGAAAAAGAAAAGATGAAGAATAAAAAAGTTGATTATCAAACATATATTTTTTTGTGTCGAAGGCGAATTCAGTTCATTTAGTTAGTTCTACATTTCTTGAACTTAGTATATACTATACTCACTTCGATATAATTAGTATAATTATATAGAATTCAGTTCAGATAATTTTCGAACAATATAACAAACAGGTACAAATAGTAAATCGAGGTACCCATTCTATGACAGATATAAACCTTCCCTCTATTTTTGTTCCTTTCGTAGGCCTAGTATTTCCGGCAATTGCAATGGCTTCTTTATTTCTTCATGTTCAAAAAAACAAGATTGTTTAGGCCGGATGGTGAGGCCAAATCACATTTTTTCAAGACTTAGACTTGATTGAGTCATAACACAGATATCTATTTTTTGGAAAGTGGAATATGGTATAATGCATGATTTCTTTCGAACATAAGTGCAAGACATGCGAAACCTGATATAGGGGTAAATTCTTTTTTACTATTTTCAAATCAATAGATCAAGACGGGTCGGTCCATGTTTCAAATAGAAAGTCGATGCTTGTAGATATCTAGGGCGGGGTCATATGAAGGGGACGTTCTTATTTTCGATCGAACTTTTTTTATTAATTACCCCGACAGGTTCACATTAGAATAGTGCTAGTTGATGAGAGTTACTTAAGAAACAAAATAGCGTTAAGTTTAAGTAAAGTATAAGTGAAATTCATTTTGGTTATTCTATCAATTCAATTAAGTAAAATTAAATGCAACTAGATTAGTATGAATTGGCGATCAGAACGTATATGGATAGAACTTATAAGGGGGTCTCGAAAAACAAGTAATTTCTGCTGGGCCTTTATCCTTTTTTTAGGTTCATTAGGATTTTTATTAGTTGGAACTTCCAGCTATCTTGGTAGGAATTTGATATCTTTATTTCCCTCTCAACAAATAATTTTTTTCCCACAGGGGATCGTGATGTCTTTCTATGGGATCGCAGGTCTCTTTATTAGTTCCTATTTGTGGTGCACAATTTCGTGGAATGTAGGTAGTGGTTATGATCTATTCGATAAAAAAGAAGGAATAGTGTGTATTTTTCGTTGGGGATTTCCGGGAAAAAATCGTCGCATCTCCCTCCGATTCCTTATAAATGATATTCAATCTATCAGAATAGAACTTAAAGAGGGTATTTATCCTCGTCGTGTCCTTTATCTAGAAATCAGAGGCCAGGGAGCCGTTCCTTTGACTCGTACTGATGAGAATTTGACTCCACGAGAAATGGAACAAAAAGCTGCTGAATTAGCCTATTTCTTGCGCGTACCGATTGAAGTATTTTGAAATGAACCGAACAATGAATGTTTTCTGATTCTCGGCTGGGGGTAGAAAATACTCTACAATCCCCTTTTGTATAACTTTATCTATGGTATAACTTAACGAAATTTTCGTCAGAACATCCCTTCGAGTCGAGTCAAAGCAAACGTATATTATATGGAACATAAAAAAGGGGGGTTGCTTTTGTCGGCAAAAACGAGATTTTATGTGTATGGAAATCCACTTGACGCAATTCATTAGCACCAAATCGAAATAAGGATAGATTCATCCCAAAACATTTTGAAATAAAGAAAATTTTTGATTTGAGTTTCAATATTTTGAATTGATAGGTTAGAGACAAATAGCTCATGTAAATTAATTATCTTTCTTGATGTGTCGTTTTCTCCCCTCTTTCGTTCTCTTCTCTTTAATGAATGACCCGACGTTTTGATTATCACATTCAGAAAATTATCTCAATTCTTTTTGTGCTATGGTAGTCAGCGAATTTTTTTGCAATATTTGGAGAGTTTTTTGTCTCGAAATCCGAATTCCTTAACGAAAACTAAAGTGGGTTTTCGGGGAGTCATCTAAAGGAAGGAATTGCTTCGAATTTGACCAATTGAAATAGCTGGAAACCTTTTTTCGCATTTTCGCATTCGAAGTGGACTCTTATTCGATTTCTGTATTCTTGTAAGATTCTTCCAAATTATCAAGGACTAATTACCGAATCACAAATAAAAAAAAGAAAATGATTCGATACCTTGGAATAGAACTCTGGTGAAAAAAAAAATAAAAAATATTAGATCGCGTAGAGTCGACGAATGAGGCCACTTTATTAAATTAAAAATTTCTAAAAAAAATGGCAAAAAAGAAAGCATTTATTCCCCTTCTAGTTCTTGTATCTATAGTTTTTTTACCCTGGTGGAGCTTTCTAACATTTAATAAAAGTCTGGAATCTTGGGTTACTAATTGGTGGAATACCAAGCAATCCGAAACTCTTTTGAATGATATTCCAGAAAAGAGTCTTCTAGAAAAATTCCTAGAATTAGAGGAGCTCCTACTGTTGGACGAGATGATAAAGGAATATCCGGAGACACGTCTAAAAAAGCTTCGTATAGGAATCGGAATCCATAAAGAAACGATTCAATTGATCAAGCTGCACAATGAAGATTGTATCCATACAATTTTGTCCTTCTCGACCAATATAATCTGTTTCGTTATTCTAAGTGGTTATTCTATTATAGGTAAGAAAGAACTTATTACTCTTAACTCTTGGGTTCAGGAATTCCTATATAACCTAAGCGACACAATAAAAGCATTTTCTATTCTTTTATTAACCGATTTATGTATCGGATTCCACTCACCCCACGGTTGGGAACTAATGATTGGCTATATCTACCAAGATTTTGGATTTTCTCATAACGATCAAATTATATCTGGCCTTGTTTCCACCTTTCCAGTCATTCTAGATACAATTTTGAAATATTGGATTTTCCGTTATTTAAATCGTGTATCCCCATCACTTGTAGTGATTTATCATTCAATGAATGACTGAAAAAAGGTCTACTGATTCAATTAGAATGTTTGGTACTTTGGGCATAAGCATTCCAAACCGTACTGACTCGTTCTACCCATCCAAGGCAGGAAAGTCCTCCAATATTCCAGTAAGATTATTTCAGTAAATAGCAGAATAGTGGATAGGGAACTATACTAGCGACCTACCCAATTTATTGTAGAAATTTTCGGGATCAAAAATTGTACCATGCAAACTATAAATACCC